AGCAATGCCATCGCCCACTTGAAGTACAGTACCCGTATTTAAAATCTTTACTTCTCGATTATATTGTTCAATACGTTCACGGATAATATTACTAATTTCATCGGCTCGAACGGTTACCATAAATATTTCTTAATTATTTTTTCTTATTGTTTGAAAGAAAAAAATAATAATAATGCCCGCAGTAGAAAGACTAATCCGTTGTTTCTTTTATTGTTACAAACATACCAATATTAGTACTGATGGTGCGTAAATGTAACTCGTTGTTCAAACAACTATTCAGAGTTCCTAGAGCTCCTTGTAAGGCTTGTTGGAAAACTTGTTGTTGAACTTGGTTAATCGTTCTTTTTTGTTCAAAATTAATGGCGTCATTCTTATAATTTTCTAATTGTTCCAAAGTCTTTGAGGTTGAATTAATCAAATTACATTTTTCTCGTTCTATCTCAGAATATCCATTCACTCGAAATTGATCTGCTTCCATTTCTACTTTTCGTAAGTGGGATCGGGCTTTTTCCAGCTGTTCGAGGGACCTCTCACGTAGTTCTTCTGAATTTAGAATAGTTTTCAAGATTCTTTGTTTTCGATTATCTAATAAATCGTTTAATGAAAGTAGACTCTATTTCCATTCAGTTCAAAACTTCTACAACCCCTTCCCGAACCAAACATGAATCTTTCAATTCATTTGGCTCTCACACCCAATTACTTATGAGAATTCCTATCTCTTTTTTTTAATGTAATGAGCCTGTCTTCTCTATTTCTATTAAAATAGAAAAACGGATCACTAATCGAAGAAAATCATATTCGGAGGACTCTTCTGACCAACCAAATAATTGTCAGCAAAGTTGTTTTTTTTTATTAAAATCCAAAGAATTTCTTTTACTTTATGCATAGGTTATCAATTTAGCGTAAAATAAAAAAGTGGAAAGTTGAAATACACTGAGGTATTTTTCGAACCAAATAAAAGGCTAAAATCCTTTTTTTACCGACATGAGTGTTTTATATCGAAAAAGAGATTCCTACCCTTTGTTTTGAAACCATTTCCGTATTAAGCTATATAGTAGAAAGAGTACCGTGCTTATATCTGGACTTCAAACGGTTTAGCTTTAACCCTGTTAATGGTTGCACATTGTTGGTTAATAGAGAATCAAAGTATATTTGCCAATGACTCACGAAATGTTATGGTTCTAAAATACGATTTCTTAATTTATTCAGAAGTAATTCGCGAAATCATGCACTTTTTCTTTCCTAGTTATATCAAAAAATAAAGTGCAGTTGGTCGGATCCAGCCTATTCTTGAAATAAACAACTCACACACACTCCCTTTCCAAAAAAAATTAATACACCTAGTACTACACTTAGATTTATTGGATTTGTTGCAAAAATATCGGTATTAAACTCGAAACTTCCGGCGGGTGCCCAATAAGCTAAGGAAAGGAAAGAATCGGTTACATTTTTCATATGATCTCCTCTTGCGTATTCTTATAGATAAAACAAATTATCTATATTTTTTATAGTAGCGTTTTTCCTATTATTTATTTTTATAAATACTCTTAAAATAGCGTTAAAAATAAAAAGGATTTAAAAAATGTATTTTGTTTCAATTTAAAATAAGAATGAAACTTATTAGAATTAGATATTGAGTCTTATGTAAGTTTCGTAATATCTCGTTTATTGCAATACTTCTTAAAAAAGAGTTCCCTTGTAATCCCAGAATAAAGCTAATTGGTGTGCCAATTCCTCCTCCCCCAATCAGTCCTTTACATGTACATGAGCGGTTGAGGTTGAATAAAAAATGAAATTTGAATAAAATTTTAAACAAGCAACAGCAAACCCAAAGAAATAAAAAACTAAAACTATATTGTACGATTAAACAAAGGGATTCGCAAATAAAAGTGCTAATGCCACAACAAGTCCATAAATTGTTAAAGCTTCCATAAAAGCGAGACTAAGCAATAAAGTACCTCGTATTTTTCCCTCTGCTTCGGGTTGTCTCGCGATCCCTTCTACAGCCTGTCCCGCAGCTGTACCTTGACCAACTCCAGGTCCAATAGAAGCAAGTCCGACGGCCAATCCAGCAGCAATAACGGAAGCGGCAGAAATCAGTGGATTCATGATAAATTCCTCTCACCAAAAAAATAAAAAAAATAGTTAATGATACAATCAAACAATGAATTATGGCTTAGTCATCCGATGGATCAAATTTATCCAGTCAAAAATAACTAAGAAACTAGAAGTTAAATACTAATATTTGTGGATTATTAAAAATACCTCTATATCCGTTTTTATAGTTCTTATCAAATTTGTACAAACTTTGTTATTATATTTCTTTATTTTTTCCGAATCGTTCTTTGAATTCTTTGTTCTTTTTCGTGATTTAAACTCATCCAATTCAATATTAAATTAAAATTGCAGACGACGACGAAAAAGAAGGACTTTCATTCAAATACCTATTTAACACCTATGTAGTAGGGCAAATTAGACATATCTTTCGTTTATATCCGCTTAGTTAATAGCTAGTATCACATATACATGTCCTTCCCCCATAACGTAAACAAACTATTCAATTAGGAAAAAGATCTTTTAGATCTCTTTTATTTATTCTACAATTACTTAATTTTAATATCGTAATATCTGTTTTACTATTACTTATACTTATTCTAGATTGTATATACCTTAACCTCATTTATATATTTAAGTTCTCTAAGTCTAAGTTTACCTTAATTTGCTAAGCGTCTACATTGCGTCAGGTTAAGCTAAAAAAAGGACTCTGTCAAAAATTAGTGGTGGCCTTCCATGGATTCTCCTATATAAGCCGCAGCTAAAGTTGCAAAAATAAGAGCTTGAATACCACTGGTAAATAATCCAAGAAACATGACAGGTATAGGAACCACTAACGGTACTAAAGAAACAAGAACAACAACTACTAATTCATCGGCTAATATATTTCCAAAAAGTCGAAAACTAAGGGATAAGGGTTTTGTGAAATCTTCTAAGATGTTAATGGGTAAAAGAATTGGAGTGGGTTGAATGTATTTACCGAAATAATCTAATCCTTTTTTGCTAAGACCCGCATAGAAATATGCCACTGATGTCAGTAAAGCTAAAGCAACGGTAGTATTGATATCATTTGTGGGTGCCGCTAACTCACCATGAGGTAATTGTATGATTTTCCAAGGTAAAAGAGCGCCCGACCAATTCGAAACAAAAATAAATAGAAACAGAGTTCCAATAAATGGAACCCATGTCCCATATTCTTCTCCAATCTGGGTTTTACTCACGTCTCGAATGAATTCAAGGACATATTCAAAAAAATTTTGACTATCAGTAGGAATGGTTTGTGGATTCTGAACAGCTAAAATGGCTGCAGCTAGTAAGATAGTAATTACAACCCAAGAAGTAATAAGTACTTGGGCATGGACTTGGAAACCTCCTATTTGCCAATAGAAATGTTGGCCTACTTCCACGCCGGATACAGCATATAACCTCTTTAGTGTGTTGATGGAACATAATAAAACATTCATAGTATCCTCTGAAAGAAATATAACTTTAAAAAGGGATTATTTTGAGTCAACCATCTCTTTTTCGACTTATTCATATGCTTTGTATATTTTGAATATCAACAAATCATACAATAAACTCAATTATTTTTATCTCTTTTGTGCGATTAAGGAATCGTAACCAATTTAATAAATATATGGAGTTTCAAAATAATTTAAACAAAATCTAATTTTATTATCACGAATTCCGTATATAGCTAGAACGACCTTCGCAAATAGAAAATACTAATTTGTTAAGAATTAATCGGATTGAAGCTATGGCGTCATCATTCGCCGGAATTGAAATATCGGCTAGATCCGGGTCGCAATTTGTATCGATTAAACAAATCGTTGGAATTCCCAAAGTAATGCATTCTCGAAGAGCCGTATATTCTTCTTGCTGATCAATAATTATTACAATATCGGGTAACCTTATCATATATTTAATGCCGCCCAGGTATGTTTGCAAGTGAGATAGTTGGCGCTTCAACATAGCCGCATCTCTTTTTGGGAGACGGTAGAGTCTACCCGTCTTTTGTTCTGTTCTGAAGTCCCTGAACTTATGAAGTCTAGTTTCTGTAGTATACCAATTTGTTAACATACCACCAAGCCATTTTTTATTAACATAATGACAGCGAGCCTTTATTGCAGCCCGTGCTACTGAATCCGCTGCTTTATTTTTGGTCCCAACAATTAAAAATTGTTTTCCCCTACTTGCTGCATCAAAGACTAAATAACAAGCTTCCGATAAAAACCGAGCCGTTCTAGTAATATTTATAATATGAATACCTTTACGCTTTGCAGAGATATAAGGTGACATTTTAGGATTCCATTTCCTAGTACCATGACCAAAATGAATTCCCGCTTCCATCATTTCTTCCAAATGGATATTCCAATATCGTCTTGTCATTTCTCCCCACACTTCCCTTTTTTTTTCTTTAAAGAGAAGAAGTACCCTAAAAAAAAAAAGTTGTTCCCATGGAACCTTCTCTTCTAACGGGGATTGTCCGTTGATACATGATCCAAGCCATTCAGGTTTTTCTTTTTTCTATTCGATTCATTATTAGTATTACCTAATTAAATAACTGCAATACAAACCCGATGAATCTTATTCTGCTCTTAGCAATCATTAAATCCTATAAATAAAGATGTCTCATGTACATTTTTTGAAATGCAAAAAGAAAAAAATTCTCTGTGGTGGAACAAAATATCTCTCATTTCCCGCTCAAATAAATTCTTCCTTTTCGTTTCAAAAGGAATGGTTTTATTCTGCCTTGAACCGTGCACAAATCCTTTGAATCCAGTACCAACGGGTATCATCCCCCCTAGAACAACATTCTCTTTCAGACCTTTCAACCAATCGATACGACCACGTATAGCGGCTTTTGCTAAAACTCGAGCAGTTTCTTGAAAACTTGCTTCGGATATGAAACTTTGAGTATTGAGAGATGCTTTCGTTATTCCCAATAATATAGCTCGGTAACAAATCGCTTCTTCCAAAGCTCGCCCCATTTGTTCCGCGCGAAAAAATCCTATGAGTTCTCCGGGTAAAAAAACATTAGACATTCCTTCTTCAGAAACCAACACCTTTGATGTTATTTGACGTACAATAATTTCTATATGTCTATTATGGATCTGCACACCCTGGGATCGATAAACCTTTTGGATTTTATTAACCAAAGAGATACGACTTTGTGCTATAGTTAGTTCAGCGCCAATCAAGAATATCCAAGGAATTCCAAGACTTCTTGTTATACGCTCGTTCCAACCCTCAACTCTCTTTTCTAGGTTCATTGATATTGAATCAATCGAACGCACTTCTAACACTTGTTCTACTTTTGGAAGACCTTGGGTTATATCACCAGATCTCGACTTTTCATATATAAATGTAACTAATGTATCTCCTTCAAAAAGTATTTCCCCATAATGGCCATGAACAGTTGCTTCTGGAGTGGCCAAATAAGACTTCGCCGTTCTTATTACTAAAGAGTCAATTTGAACAATTATAACTTGACCCGATTTTAGGAGGGGTTCGTGGTTGTCTATACAGACATTTTCACAAAAAAACTGTCCAAGGGTACTTATTGTATATTTTTTTTCACAATAATTATGATGTAGAACGTACCAATTCAATTTGAATGGATTCAAAAGAACATTACTGCATGGATTGTAATTAAAAATTATCTGCGTTTCATCCATTAAATAATATTTAAGTAAAAATTTTTTAAGTACTTGAAAAGTCTGTTTTAAATCGTCAAGTTGGAAATTTTTAGTTACCGAGATCTGATTATAAGTTTTTAAAAGGTAATCAAAATTCATAATTTGACAGGCTGTTCCTAAAGGTCCTAAAGAATTTCGAATTGGAATTCGAGTATAATTTTTAATGGATTCTTTTATACCATTGTAATGTTTTACATCGTTGAATGGGTACATTTGAAAACAATTAGCTGATGACAAAATTATCAAAGATTTAGATTCCTTACTTCTATTCCAGAGCGTATGAATAGTTCCTTGATTTTGTCTAAGTGATTGTTGAATCCTTTCCGTGGAATAAATAGAATAAAATGGATTGATCCGATTTGACCCATTATCCGATATCAATTCGGGCCCTAATAGATTATTTCTTTTTCGTATATAAGATATATGTGGTTTAACTAAGTGGATTCTTATAAAATCTCGAATCAGACCAGTTGTACTTACTTCAAGAAAGGAAGCGTGAGCTTCTTCTAACGAAGAACTTTGGCTGTCTTGGTCCCAGCTCAAGACTAAACAAGTTCGAACTAATTGAATACTGGTTCCGGAAATTCTCCAAATTGGTTTGCCATTTCCATAAAGAATATAATTTACAACTTTAAGTTTTAGATTCTCCTTTTCCTGCAACGAATCCAGGGGAAAAAGTGTTTCGAAATTTATACCGTCCGATATTTCATATAAGATTACGGGTCGAACCAAAACAAAATATTTTTTCTTCGTAGGTGTGAGCCATTGGACATAGATCCAATTTTGCAATTTTTTTGATTCATTAATTTTTTTTTTTACCCCTCCGGGCGGTACCAAGATGCCACTGTGTCGGAATATCGTATCCACCTCTACAGGAAAATGGATATCTCCAGAAAAAATTTTAAGTTCAATCTTTTTGATTTTTTTCTCCATGCGGACCAATCCGCCGACTTGGCTTCTTGTATTTAACGCGATTCGTGTATCTACTCCAATAATACTATTATTTCGTACCATTATGGAACAAGATTCGGGTATAATATGCACCTCTTCGGGAATGAAAAAAAATCTATCTACTTTAGTTTGGTATTTTGACTTAAGTTCTTTGACTTCGGCATACTCAATTAGATCCTCTTTTTTGAGGATTGAATGCACGCCTATAGCCCCGTATTTAGTAATTCCCGAACTCTTTCTTCTATATTGAAGATCATCAAAATAAGAAAGAATACTATTTCTCCGAAAAATACCATTTATCGGTATTTCAATTGAAATACTAGAACGAAGCTGTTGTTCTTTTTCTCGTTCTTGAATCCATTGGAATGGAATGATGAGTCTATTTCTTCGCCTTTTTGATAATAAAAATAAAGCATAATTTTTGTGGAGACTAAAAGGAAATCGAAGATTACAACGACCCCTATCTACGCTTAGATTAAATTCCGAATAATCGAGACTACTGCTTTCTTTTTTATCAGAAAGAACCGAAATACTGAATTTGGCTTTCCCTTGATCATTATTTACTGAAAAGCTAGAAATGGATTTCCCTTTGGCAGAAATAAAATGAACATTCATTTGATCTTGATCTTTATGGATTGAAAAAGGGACTACACTGGATCTGTATGAGCCTCCGGATAATATCCATAAATGACTTGTTTTTGGTAAGAGATGTACATTACTATATGTAAAAAGGGGTGCATGATATACATCAGTACTCCAGTGCATTTCTCCCTCTGAGTTAGAATAAATATGTTTTCGAACCCTCTCTTTAAAATTCAAAGTGTACGTTGCTGCGCGAATCTCAGCAATCACTTGTTCTGATTCTACATATTGATCATTTTGAACTAAAATAAAACTTTTTGGTGGAATAGTCACGTTATGTATAATATCCTCACTCTCAATAGTTACATACAAGTCTAGATAAGATAGAAAAGCGGGATGCCCGTGCCGTGTACGTATGGGATAAACCAAATCCTCGGGGAATTTTATTTTTCCATTAGAAGGGGCTCGTACGTGTTTTGCAGTACCCCCTGTGAATACTCCACCAGTATGAAACGTTCTTAATGTTAGTTGAGTCCCGGGTTCCCCAATAGATTGACCCGCAATAATACCTACAGCTTCCCCCAATTCGACAAGGTCACCATGAGTAAGGCTCCGACCATAACATAATCGGCAGATCCAAGACGTACTCTTACAAGTAAGGGGAGTTCGGATCGAGATGGGCTTTGTTTGAAAAGTTATGAATCGATTGACAAGTCCAATACCAATATCTTGATTTCGAATGGCAAGACATCGTGAGCCTATATATATATCGTCTGCTAATACACGGCCAATCAATGTTTGGATAAAAATTCTTTCCAACATGATTCCATTTCGAGGACTTACAGAAATTCCTTGGATGGTTCCACAGTCTCTTCTACGTACAACAATGTGTTGAACTACTTCAACAAGTCTACGTGTAAGATATCCAGCATCTGATGTTCGGACAGCTGTATCTACAACTCCTTTGCGGGCTCCGTAACAAGAAATGATATATTCTGTTAAAGACAGACCTTCGCGTAAATTGCTTTGAATAGGTAAATCAATCATTTGTCCTTGTGGATCCGACATTAATCCTCTCATACCTACTAATTGGTGCACTTGAGATGCATTTCCCCTCGCTCCCGAAAAGGACATCATATGGACTGGATTAAAAGGATCTGTCATCCGAAAATTAGGATTCATTTCTTGTCGCAAATATTCACTTGTAGCATACCATATCTCAATAGATTGTCGTAATTTTTCTACCGCGTGTACATTTCCATAATTATGATGCTTTTCCAAAATCAAACTTTGTTGTTCAGCATCTTGGACTAGCCACCCTTTAGAAGGTATTGTTAAAAGATCATCAATTGCTAATGAAATGGACGTCTCAGTGGCTTGCCGAAACCCCAGAGTCTTTACTTGATCCAGGATATGTGATGTATATGCCATTCCGAAGTGATCTATTAATCTACTAATAAGTCGTTTAATGGCAGTTCCATCTATCGCTTTATTGTGAAAGACCAGATCGGCCTGTTCTGCCATAAGTACCTCCATATTCTGATGAGTGGGGTTTGACAATAGGTTTGAGTCAATGACTTCCTTTTCTCGATTTTCATTCGTGTAGAAATTCAGGAAATAGGGTCCTAGCGGAACCCGAGGAACTGGACTCGAATTCACACTGATTTAATGGAACCCCTTAGCTTGGATACCGAGGAGGCCCGACAAAACCCTTGTATAGCTTCTTCAATTTCTCGATAAAGAGAAATATGACCAACAGTTGTTCGAACATATAAACAAAAATTTTCTTTTTTTATACTTCTTAGTATTAGTAAGTGTCCATAAATCTCATGATAGGTACCCAAAGATTCATATTGAACTTCGACGGGAACTTCTCTTGAAGTAATAACGCATTGATCTAGTCGCCACCGCAGCCACAAAGGACTCGCTAAATGGAGTAGTTTCCGCCGATAAGCCCCAATTGCATCATAGGAATTACAAAAAAAGTTTTTTGTATATTTTTTGTGATTAGGGTGGATTCCTTTATTTTTATATTGTCTTTTTCTCTGATTACAAGGATTATACCTATTTACACAAATACCTAGGCGATTCCCACTCGTTAATACATAGAGTCCAATAAGCATATCTTGAGTTGGTATGGAAATGGGATTCCCGATAGCCGGAGATAAAAGATTTGTATGAGAAAACATAAGTAAACGAGCCTCTGTTTGAGCCTCTAAAGATAAAGGTACATGAACCGCCATTTGGTCTCCATCAAAGTCGGCGTTGAACCCCTTACAAACTAATGGATGTAACCAAATAGCATGTCCCTCTACTAAAATAGGTTGGAAGGCTTGTATGCCTAATCTATGCAAAGTGGGGGCCCTATTCAACAATACAGGGTGCCCTTGCATAACTTCCTGAAGTATTTCCCATACAATTGGCTCTTTTTCCCGAATTTTACTTTTAGCAACTCCTATGTTCGAAGCAAAATGTTGTCTAATTAAACCACGAATTACAAATGTCTGGAAAAGTTCTATTGCTATTTCGCGAGGCAATCCACATCTATGTAATGAAAGTGAAGGACCTACAACAATGACGGACCGCCCCGAATAATCAACTCGTTTGCCAAGTAGAGTTTCTCGAAATCTTCCTTCTTTGCCTTCAATTACATCTGAAAAAGACTTGTAAACCTTATTATGACCGTCTCTCATTGGTTGTCCGCGGATTCCATT